TCAATAATTTGAAATTTTTTGAAAAAGTCAAGGTTTTCTTTTTTTTTAGTGTCCGTCTATAATGACGGATGAATCAAGAACTTTCAATTGGAACTAAACGAATTCTTTAAATTCGTTTTTCTTACCGTCGTATCTGGATTGAGACTTAGGTAAATGTTTTATTCATATATGTAGTAAAAGAACATATCTAATTTAGCTCTTTCATGCCTATTCTAACTAGTTATTTTGGTTTTTTACTGGCTGCTTCAACTATAACCCCAGCTCTATTTATTGGTTTGAACAAGATACGACTTATTTGAAATGAATGAAATGAAATAAACAATTTACAAAAATCAAAATCAAAGCCTTTCAGAATATTTCATTTCAGGTATTCTACGGTTCCTTCCCGCGTCAATTGCCAATTCCTGGTCATTGAGATTCACGGATAATTCAGATTAATATTTAGGGATAGATCTTACCTCTCTTTTTATTCCCTAAAACAAATCGAAATGATTGAAGTTTTTCTATTTGGAATCGTCTTAGGTCTAATTCCTATTACTTTAACAGGATTATTTGTAACTGCATATTTACAATACAGGCGCGGTGATCAGTTGGACCTTTGATTGAGTAACATCTCTTTTTTTGATTGACCTCCTCTTTGTAGGAGGTCAAATTTAAGTTGCAATTCTACTTTGTTTTGTTAAGTTATTTCATTGTAATTCGACATAAAATAAATGGAATCACGCTCTGTAGGATTTGAACCTACGACATCGGGTTTTGGAGACCCGCGTTCTACCGAACTGAACTAAGAGCGCTTTCTTATATCCTATAACAGTAGATACGATTGTAAAGAAGTAAAGAAAGGATTTTTTTACTCCCTCGGGGGTATTTTGTACATAGAGTATGTACAACTGAAAGATTATGTCCAAAATTTCCCGATCTTACTCAATGAATCTCTCGTAACTGTCCATAGGAGAAAGAATAGGTAGGGATGACAGGATTTGAACCCGTGACATTTTGTACCCAAAACAAACGCGCTACCAAGCTGCGCTACATCCCTTTTAAAAATTGTTGTACAGTGTCATTGTATAAAATCTATGTCTTGTTTTCCACATTCTTATTTTTTGCTCTACCTATCTATATAGGTAGAGAATGTTCTTGTCATTCTTTTTTTTAGGGGGCGGCAAAATTTCATCTGCTGGGTCATTGTACATATGCATTTTAGTTAGTAATTCCTAATTCTAATTTCATTTCAAGCAAAAACAAACGATCTTGAACTAAAAGATCGGGTTATCTATGATCTATGTATTAGAATATCGAACTAGGACTATATATGTATTACAATATACAATACAAATAAAGAATTAAAATAAATAAGAAAAAAAATAGAAAATAAAATAAGAAGGAGGATTTTCAATGCGAGATATAAAAACATATCTCTCAACGGCACCTGTGCTAACCACTCTATGGTTTGGGTCTTTAGCAGGTCTATTGATAGAAATTAATCGTTTATTTCCAGATGCCTTGTCATTCCCCTTTTTTTCATCCTGATTGAATTCTTGTATTGATCTGTGAAGAAATGAAGAAGATTTGAAATACAATTTGACGTAACATGGCTCCAATTTCGCTCCCTTTTTCTTTACTATCCTAAAAAAAAAGAAATAGAAAGAAAAAGTGTATCGAACCTCAGTCAAAATCAAAATACAGTGAATCTACGATAGAATTTGGGGGAAAAGAAATGGAAATGTGGATCCAGTCTAGGGGCGGTTCCACGAGATTCTAACATAGAAAGAAGAAAATACTGAGATTAGGATAGGAATAATTCCTAGTTAGAAAAAATTGTATTAATTAATTAATTATGATATTCTTAATATTCTTCTATTAATGAATATGACTCTCTTTCTTTATAGTTATAGTAATTTATAGTAATTAATAGTAATTAGATTTTAGATTATAGTACTTCGAAGTCATTCGAATTCTTAGAATTCGAAAAAGAAAATATTTCCAAATTCCATTTCTAGTTAGTAACTTTTCTTAATATAGATATAGAATATAGATTCTTTTTTTATTTTCTTTTTATTTGGTTCGGATCAAAAAGAAAATGAGGAGAGTTCTAAAGTGAAGTCGATCCAAAATGAAAAGGAGGTTCATGGCCAAGGGTAAAGATATCAGAATTAGAGTGATTTTGGAATGTACCTGTTGTGTTCGAAAGGGTGTCAATAAAGAATCGCCGGGCATTTCTAGATATATTACTCAAAAGAATCGACACAATACACCCAATCGATTAGAATTTCGAAAATTTTGTCGCTATTGTCAAAAGTATACGATTCATGGGGAAATAAAGAAATAGATGGAACAGAATGCGTGTGTGATTTTTCCAAGTAGCGGGAAGAGTAAGAACTTTACATCTTAACATATATAATACAAACCAAATCCTATTTTGGTCGAATCTTAAATGAATAATCTAGAAAATAGAATTCTATTTTCTAGATTATTTTAGATATAAGGAATAAACAAACAAGGAATAAGCAAACCATGGATAAATCCAAACAACCTTTTCGTAAATCCAAGCGATCTTTTCGTAGGCGTTTACCCCCAATTGGATCGGGGGATCAAATCGATTATAGAAACATGAGTTTAATTAGTCGATTTCTTAGTGAACAAGGAAAAATCTTATCTAGACGGACGAATAGGTTGACCTTGAAACAACAACGATTAGTTACTATTGCTATAAAACAAGCTCGTATTTTATCTTCGTTACCTTTTCGTAATAATGAGAAACAATTGGAGAGAGTGGAGTCGATCCCTAGAACTACTGGTCCTAAAACCAAAAATAAATAGATATACTCCTCAAAACTCCAATCGGAACTCAAGCTCATATTAATGTTTTGCTCGAAAAAAACTAGAATCCAGATTCGATTCTTGTATTCTAATTCTAAAAAAGGAAAAATGGGGAAGAAATCTTTTTTTCTTGAAAAATGTTCGTTTATTCCTACTACTCAAATCTTAATTTCTTTTTCTTCTATCTTCCCGGAGTCCATTCTCCGGGAAATCCTGTTTCAATCATTCTTGTTTCCTGTATAATAGATTCTATTAAGATTCTTTTATTCCTTTATTTGATTTGTATTTTATTTTTGATTGATGATTTTCTTTGAGATAATAGAAAAACAATTCTTATTTGATAGGGCTATTTGCGCAAGTATTTTACGATTCAGAAGCAATTGTCTCTTGTACAGATTGTGGATGAATAAGCTATAACTATAGAATAGCCTATCCTCACGAGTTACCGCATTTATCCGAGCGATCCACAAACGACGAAAATCTCTCTTTTTCCTGCTCCTATCTCGATGAGAGGAAACCAAAGCTCTCATTCTTTGTTGAGTAGTCGTTCGAGTAAGTCTTGAATGAGCCCCTATAAAGGTTGATGCAAATAAACGAATCTTTTTTCGACGTCTCCGAGCTGTATATCCTCGTTTAACTCTGGTCATTGAATCAAATGAAACTTTCTTGAATAACTAATTGATTTCTCTTCTTTCAGTCATCCTTTTCCTCCGATCGATTAATAACAAAACGGATTCTTCCGATATATAAAATATAAATTCCAATGGCTTTTGCGACTATGACCTTCCCGACCACGATTTTTTCTTTCTTCAAGGTATCTCGCCTGGAAATCAGAAATTCGACTGCTACTAAATAAAAAAGAATAGTGGGTTCCCTCGTTTCTATGGCAACTTCTGAAACGGTGAGGTCCTCTCTATACACCGGAGCCTCTTCTTTCATTTCATCGAATTTTATTGTGAACTTGTATAGTTCACACTCTTTGGCTCTACCCATCCATTTTTAAATTAGAATTCTTTTTTCAATTCTAATTATAAAGTAATAGTCCTTTTCACAAAAAAGCTATCCATACAGTGACGGCATTTAATTCTGAAAGTTGGCTAGATAGCTGACCCTGTTAATCCGTTTTTTCAAGAATAGGAGCATAACCTTTTTCCTCCGCTTAATGGATAACTATTTGTTACCAATGGAGAATTCCTTCTCATCTCAAACGGAGTGATTGGATTTGCACCAATAGAAACCATAAATTCATAACATAATTAGGTATATGATAGATCTTCATTTTTAGATAATAGTCAATTAAATGGCCGTCTTCCACTCTATCTATCCTAATTCATTGGTAGTTGTCGTTGATACTGTAAAAGATTTTTGCATTTCTTCAAACTCATGATCTGAACTGAACGAGTCGCACATACACCCTAGTACATGTTCCTCGACGCTGAGGACATCCTCGAAGAGCGGGAGATTTCGTGACATTTCTTATTGGCTGTCTTGCGTTTCTAATAAGTTGTTTAATGGTTGGCATGACGTGTCTATAGAATCTCATTCTAGATAGAATAGAGCGGGTTGGCTTAGATCGATCTTAACCTGATGGTTGATGATTATGAATGATTTCTATTCACACGGAAAATTAGAATTTCTCAATGGATTTCGTATATTTATACAGAATCCCCAGTATTTTCATTTTCGACCGCTACAAGATCAACGATGCCATGAGCTTGGGCTTCTGTTGCTGACATAAAAACATCCCTTTCCATATCTTCGGATATAACCCATAAAGGGTTGCCCGTTCTTTGTACATAAACTTTTGTGAGAGTTTCGCGAAGCTTCAATAGTTCTTCTGCTTCCAGGATAAATTCCCCTGCTTGTGCCTCGTAAAAAGAACTAGCAGGTTGGTGAATCATAACCCTGATGATATTGATATAACATCATGAACGGTTCTTCTATCTATATATCGCACGATTGGTTTAAAGTAAGGGGGAATTCAAATACCAATAAAAAATAGAATTAAACAACCGTACGGGCATCTTTTGTACATTGCATACGGCTCTGCAATGGAATTGATTTTTTCCATAGAAGAAATTCTATCGAAAAGAATAAATAGAACCCATCCGATCCAAATCGTTAAATGATCCATTTACCACCCTTCCTTTCGTAGTAGTAAAAAAGATACTATGATGGTT